GATACACTTTATTTCCTTGGGATTGTAGTTCAATTGGTCAGAGCACCGCCCTGTCAAGGCGGAAGCTGCGGGTTCGAGCCCCGTCAGTCCCGACGGAACCAAATAAAATCCAAGAAAATCAAAAACAAAAATATATCAATTTCTCGCTCTATTTTCTGTAAAAAGAGGACCGCAGAATTTCATTCCCAACAGTGATCCGATCCTTTTATTATTATTATATCATTTTGTTTTTGATTTTTTATTTATTTCTTTTGTGTTTTCTCTCAATTCAATAAATATGGAAATTTCCGTTTCTTCAACTAGTACCGATTGATGAAAGAGAAACATATGTTATGTGGATTAGTACAATTATTGCTAGAATAATATTCAGGATTCCAAGATATGCCGTATGAGTCGGGCTTTTTTTTTTGATTACTCCTTATTTTTTTAATGGAATCGAGTAACATACCTTTTCGGATATCACATACACAAATGTAATTCATTTCTTGTACGATACAAAATGAATTGAACATAGTAATTTGGATAGAATACTTTTCAGATTCAAGTAAAAGATCTACTTGCCTGTCTCCGATTTTGTGTAACCTCAATTACTAATTTGAATTAAAAAAGGAATTCGAAACCCATTTTTTTCCATTTCACTTCTATTGTTTGGTTGGGTTTGTTTGTAACCAATGTAAGTTAAGTGTAAAAGCGGTCATAAGATACTTCATCGAATGATTCGACAAGAAAGGCCTTAGGTTATATAAAAAGAAAGAATGAAAAAGAATGATAAATAAAAAATACAATTATATTATAGAGTAAAGGGATTATTTAAGAGATTAGTTATTCGATCAGGAATCCAATTTTAGATTCGGTATGGATAAAAGATCTTCCTATGTTATACTATTCAATTCTCGACGATCAGTCGATTTGATAATTCAGATATTGTTATTCATGATATTGACCCGATTCGATATCATCAAGATGTAATTCATCCCATTGAATTTACCGATTTATTAGTTATATGGGATTAAATCCCGAGTTATTGCGAAGTAAAAAACAACGAAACGATGAGATTATGGAAGTAAATATTCTCGCATTTATTGCTACTGCATTATTCGTTCTAGTTCCTACTGCCTTTTTACTTATAATATACGTAAAAACGGTTAGTCAAAGTGATACGTAAGGATGGTCAGTCAAAGTGATTAATTTGATTGAAACTTGACTTTTTTCTTATTCGTAGCTTATTTCTTATCAATGATTGAATAAATAAAAGGGAAAGGATTCCAATTTCACGTCTTAAATGAAATGAGCGGACTCGAATAATAAGCATTCTAATAACAATAATGGATAGTATGGTAAAAAGATTCATATATTTCTTTCCACCATACTATCCATTATTGTTATTAGAATGGATCAAATTGTCCTATATAGATAGAGGGTTCATCTTAATATAGATTAATCTACAATATGTATCTTCATATTCATATATGTATATATCGTATGTATATATCTAGAATATAATTAGTACATATTTAGAATAATAATTAGCGTTCTAATTCGATTTATTTGTTACATCTCATCTATTTGATTTGTGTTGGTATGGTTCCGATCAATCTGAAATAATCAAAAAGCAACTCTTACTTTTACGTTTCGAATTCTTTCTTATTCTATCTTATTATATTAAATATGAATCCCGGTATACACTAAAAAAATCAACGAATTCCAAATTATATGGGCATATCATATATCTATTAAGAAAATCAAGTAATCTTTTTTTAGCATTCCGAATAAGTAATTAATGGAGCAGTTGACAGATGATCCAAGGATTTATATGGGAGCTTCCTCGGAGTTCGAAAAGTAATAGTAAGCCACACCGAACCGATTTTTAACGTTTGAACATAATCTGAAATAAGTCAGTCAATAAAGTAAAGCATAGCATAAATAAAATGGATAAATTGACTTAATAAATTCACTTAAATGAAATTGAAATAGTTAATTCAATAGTTAAAAGTATTTGCAAAACGATCTATAAAATAATTGAGATAGTTTTCTTCTTCAACTAAATTAATAAAATAGTAGTATTCCTAGAGTCCACTTCTTCCCCATACTACGAGTGAAAGAGAAAATGTAAAGACTACCATTAAAGCAGCCCAAGCGAGACTTATTATATCCATGTGAATTATGTCCCCTATCTCTATAAATATGAAGGAATTATTCCATTATTGTTCACTAATAATAGTGGAATTACTGGCGCAGAGTCAAAAAAAAGCTGACTCAAGCATTGATGAAAAAATCAAATAAATCCACTTAATTTAATAATAAGTTCTTATAGTTATAGTGAAAAATTAAGCACAATCAAAATATGTAGTGAAATTCTTGGAGGTATAAAAGAAATTAGAATTGAGCAAGGATCACAAGTATCACGAGTCCTCTTACTTCTGTTGGGGAAAAATTTTACAAAACAGAAAGAATACAGTATTTCGAGTTTTTTTATCAGGCGACACCCGGATTTGAACTG